GACAAATTTTTTTTCGTCAAGGATCAGGTTTTTGATAAAATCAAAAAAAGGCTCAACTGGGACACTGACATTTAGTGCTTCGTCCCATGGGTCTAAATCGGGCGGACTTCTCAATCCCCATATCTTTTCGTTTATAAGCTTTTTGACGAAATCAAAAAAAGACTGAACCCGGCCTTTTTTTTTATGGAACGGAGGTAAATTATGCGCACGTTTCAATCTCCATATCATTTCGTTTAGTTCATACTCGAGATGACCTATGTATCTAACATACGGGTTATTTCTATATGTACTTACTCTCAATATGAACAATCTATCCGTTCTGGAGAGAAGGGAGACGTAATTCTCCTCAATTATTGAAATATAATCTTCGAGCCGCACAATAAGATTAAATATTGTTACAGTACCCGGTTCATAGAGAGTACCTTCTATATTATGAATGTACTGAAAGTGCTCCTCAAGCTCTTCCGAACTCATAGTATAAAACTGTTCGACATGGTCTCTCATTTCTTCAAGACACATGTCTATTGCACGTCGTGCGAGGATAATTATATCATCTGGATTCATAAACATATTTTTTCTTAATTTTTTTTTTATAGATTAGGGGAAAAGAATAAATAACCATTTTAATGATATAAAAATAAAAAAACTGATTTTAATCATATAATAAAACATATCATACTAGTTTGTCAATAGCAACTATATTGACAAAGAATCAAACAAAAGAATCAAAAATAGAAAAAATTTTTAATAATTCTACATTTCATATTCTTAAATAGATTTCAACAATTTAGTGTCAATGATATACTATATTATATCATACTAATTTGTCAATAGCAACTATATTGACAAAGAATCAAACAAAAGAATCAAAAATAGAAAAAATTTTTAATAATTATACATTTCATATTCTTAAATAGATTTCAACAATTTAGTGTCAATAATATAATATATTATTGATATCGGTTTGTCAATAACAACTATATTGAAAAAAATAAATACGCCATAAAAAAAGAGAATCAAAAATAGAAAAAATTTTTAATAATATCAAATTCTACATTTCATATTCTTCAATAGATTTCAATAGATAAAAAAAGGATTTCCAGTAATAGATCCCAAATTTTAGGTCAAATTGGAACCATTAACTAGTTAGATATGATTTTCATATTAGGTTTCATAAACCAACCTTAGCTTGAGAGTAGACCTTAGTTTATTGAATTAGGTGATGAAGAATTTCATACTAGAAACGGAAAAACCGAATCTTTTTGAAATAAAAAATAGAAAAAGTGTACATGTAGAGATATATTTGATCTGAACATCCAATGAAGCAAGGAGCTCCGATTTACTTTAAATTCAAATAATTATGAAGTAAAAAGAAATTGTACTCTTCTCGTAGACCGATTACATTACTACCTGAATTGAAGGAATCCTTCAACTAAGCTCTTTTCGTTAAATTATTGTCGTTAGAATTTAGCATAGAATACATTTTTTTAAGTCAAGGATTTATATGAAAAAAAGAAAAAAATTCAAAGATTGGATACCCCTACTACCGGCTAAAAAAAAAACAGAATTTGTAACTTGCTATTCTCTTGTCTAAGAGGCAAAGATATACCTCTTTAGAAAGTCCTGTTGAATCATATACTCGGGCGGTGGGTGTGGGGCGGATTATTTCCAAACGGACTACTCATCAATTATATAGAGAAGATCACCAAGATTTTTTGATCCGCTGCCAACCAAACCTATTCCAAGAGCTCAGACTCGGATGGTGGGCATCACCGGAATACTTCGTATCCACAGATAAGATACTCTTTCATATCACTATTGATTAGATCCGAAATCTGCTATTGAGAATGCTCATTCAATAAGCTCAATATTATGCCTTGAAGAGGACTCGAACCTCCACGCTCTTTAGCACGAGATTTTGAGTCTCGCGTGTCTACCATTTCACCATCAAGGCATCTTTCAAGTGAATCGTATTCCATGAATATGATACCTATCTAATGTCATATATTCCATATATGACAAAGGTGAAATGTTGGAGTATTTCTATCGATCGGTCATATAGGCCTGAGTCAGACATCAAATTGCTTCGATTTTCATTATCCAGAGGATACCTTATTTATATATAAAAAAGTGCAATCAAAGCTATTTCTCGATTCAATAGAAGTCCAAAAAAGTCAATATGGCGCCCAAATAAGGATAGGATAGATATGTCAAAAGCAGGTCTGATTACGCCTATTCCTAATTCTAAATAGAATGCCAGAACGTAGGGATCCATATGTCAAAATTAAGTTAATAAAATTCTCCTTTGTTTTTTCTATTTTTTTATTCCTCTTTGTCTTTCATCTAAATATCTAATAATATATTAGCAAATACATTTTCTTTGTAAAATAAGATCAAAAAAAAATATCTAAGAGTTTTTTCCTATCCTTTTTTTTCCTATCCTAATAGTATTAGTATTAGATATTTCTAATTTATATTAGAAAAAATAAATAATATAAAT